ATGCGTTGACTTTTTTCGACAAACCACAAAGATATTGGAACTCTGTACATTTTTCTAGGTATATGATGTGGATTAGTGGGTACAGGATTAAGACTTCTAATTCGTTTTGAGTTAGGGACGGCAGGAGCATTTTTAGGTGATGATCATTTTTATAACGTGATTGTTACGGCTCATGCTTTTGTAATAATTTTTTTTATAGTAATACCACTAATGATTGGAGGGTTTGGAAATTGAATGGTTCCATTATTAATTGGGGCTCCGGATATAAGATTTCCTCGGATAAATAATATAAGTTTTTGATTACTTCCCCCTTCTTTTATTTTATTATTATGTTCTACTTTAATAGAAGGAGGAGCTGGGACAGGTTGAACTGTTTATCCACCTCTTTCTGGGCCTGTTGCCCATGGAGGAACATCAGTAGATCTAGCAATTTTTTCGCTTCATTTAGCTGGTGCTTCTTCTCTCTTGGGAGCAATTAATTTTATTACTACAATTTTTAATATACGTTCTACGGCAATAACAATAGAACGTTTAAGATTATTTGTATGGTCAGTGTTGGTAACTGCCTTTCTTTTACTTTTATCACTTCCCGTATTAGCAGGAGCAATTACTATGCTCTTAACAGACCGAAATTTTAACACTAGATTTTTTGATCCTGCAGGAGGTGGTGACCCCATTCTATACCAACATCTTTTCTGATTTTTTGGTCACCCTGAGGTGTATATTCTTATTCTTCCTGGGTTCGGGATAATTTCCCATATTCTTAGTAATTTTACCCTAAAGCCAGCTTTTGGGACTCTAGGAATAATTTATGCTATAATTTCAATTGGTATTTTAGGGTTCATTGTATGGGCTCATCACATGTTTACGGTAGGGATAGATGTAGATACTCGTGCCTATTTTACTGCAGCTACTATGGTAATTGCAGTTCCTACAGGAATTAAGGTATTTAGATGGTTAATAACTCTTTATGGGAGTCGTAGTCCTTTTGATGCCTCTATGTATTGAGTATTAGGATTTATTTTCTTATTTACTTTAGGGGGGCTAACTGGAATTGTTCTCTCAAATTCCTCACTAGATATTGTTTTACATGATACTTATTATGTAGTAGCTCATTTTCATTATGTTCTATCTATAGGAGCTGTATTCGCTATTTTTGGAGGGTTTGTATATTGATTCCCATTAATAACAGGTTTAACATTACATGAACGATGAGCTAAATCACATTTTTTGGTGATGTTTTGTGCAGTAAATTTAACCTTTTTTCCTCAACACTTTTTAGGGTTAGCAGGTATACCACGTCGATATTCAGATTATCCTGATGCTTACTTTAAGTGAAACCAGGTATCATCATTTGGGTCTTTATTTTCGATTTTCGCGGTGTTAATATTTATTTTCATCCTGTGAGAGGCATTAGTTAGACAACGAGGTGTATTGTTTACGAAAGCTCCTTCAATTTCGCGAGAATGAGAAGAAGTTCTTCCTCTTGATTTTCATAGAAATACTGAGTGTTCAGTAACAGCTAGAAATTAAAACTAGGTGTAAGAGAAGTATAATTTTTACGTTTCAGTTACATTGAAAAAATTCTTAGGTTAAGACTCTTATATTCCTAAAAGATGTAATAATAAAAATACTTTAAGATGTTGTACATACTTGGAACTTTAGAAGACGAATTGTTCCGTAATTCTTACCTTTGGTATAATGGTTACACAAGAATCAAAATTGAATTATGATTCCCGAACTAAGAAGAACTATTTGATAACTTATTTTAGCATATAAAAGTTATGTGGAAATATGGCTTGTAGATTATCAAATAGGAGCGAAAAACTTTCAATTCTTAAGATATCTGGTAATTTTAGAAAAGCATATAGTGCTGTGAAGTTAGACATAAAGCTATGAGGTTTTTTGTAGACAAAAACTTAAATAATTTTTTTATTTCTTTATAACTAATCTTAAAGAGATTTTATCATTTAAAATTATTATTTTTTTTAGTATTTTGAATATTATAAAATTATTCCAAATTATTAAAATTTTGGAGAAAATAATGTGTAGATGAGTAATAAATTAAAGTGTTTTTTTAAACTTATAAAAAAATTCTAAATCTTTTCTTTAAATTAGTTAAAAGGAACTCGGCAAATACAAGCTTCGACTGTTTAACAAAAACATAGCCTTTGGGAAAGATCAAAGGTTATACCTGCCCAATGTTATATTAATGGCCGCGGTACTTTGACCGTGCTAAGGTAGCACAATCAATTGGCCCTTAATTAGGGTCAGGTATGAATGGAGTTACGGGGCTTAGCTGTCTCTAAACTATTTAATTGAAGTTGCTGAATAGGTGAAAAAGCCTATATAAAGAAAAAAGACGAGAAGACCCTTAGAGTTTTACTTAAAAAAGAATAATTTCTTAACTAGTTTTGTTGGGGCAACATAGGAAAAACTGAACTTCCTAAAGTATACAAACCGATATTTTTAAATGTGAATAAACTACCTTAGGGATAACAGCATAATTTTAAAAATAAGTTTGTGACCTCGATGTTGGACTAGGGAACTTAAGGGCTAGCCGCCTTTTAGTAAGGTTCTGTTCGAACTCTAATTCCTACATGATCTGAGTTCAGACCGGCGTGAGCCAGGTCAGATTCTATCTTTTTATTTAAAAATTTAGTACGAAAGGACCAGTTTTTAATATGTCTTATATAGCTTGACTTGGCAGAAAAATGCAGTTGATTTAGGTTCAACCTATAATATTAAGATATTAGTCGGTTTTGTACTTTATTTAGAAGATTCGGTTTGCAACTGAGAAGAAGATTTTATATCTTAAAACCACTTGTTCAAAAAGAGTTTGGAAGAACACTAACTTTGGGAGTTAGAGGATAGTAATATAGTACTATTTTTGAATTGTTTTTGATTTCTTGGTTCTGCATGTCACTTTTTTTTTGTTTTCCTTTATTTAAAAACCCCATTAGTCTGGCTGCTATAGTAGTTGGTATTAGATTATTTTTAGTTAGTGTAATGTCTTTGTATTCCAGATTCTGATTTTCTTACGTTCTTTTTCTAGTTTATGTGGGGGGATTATTGGTAATATTCATTTATATTTGTCTTGTAAGGAGAAATTATCCTTTCAAATTCAGGGTTAATGGGTTTATTTGTGCGTTGGTAGTCTCTTTTATTGGAAGTGTTTTTGGAAGAAACGTTTTAATAGGAAATTTTTTGGGCCCTGGAGCTTGAACAAACGGGAGAAGCTTACTAGAAAAGAGGAATATTTCTATTTTCTTATTTTTGGCTGTATTATTATTAACGATATTATTAGTGGTGGTTCGGATTTCTGGAGCAGGATGTTTTAGGGTAGGTGGTAATGAAAAGAGTTAAAAGCCTAAAATTTTCTTTATTATTATTTAGGTACTGTTTCATTATACTTGTTAGTGCATATGGTTTAATGAAGCTAAATAGGAGCATAATTCTTGAGTTCAGACTATTTAATCTCTCTTCTTCTAATTTTTCCTTTATATTAATTTTTGATAAAGTAAGAATTAGCTTTAGCATAGTTGTTACTCTAATTTCTGGAAGTGTTTTTATATTTTCACATAAATATATAGAAGAGGACCCTTTTTCGGGCCGATTCATTTGGATTTTACTATCATTTGTTGTATCAATAAACTTACTTATTTTTTCTGGGTCAATTTTTTTCTTACTTCTTGGGTGAGATGGGTTAGGTATTACTTCCTTTGCCCTAATTATTTATTATGAAAGAAAGGAATCCCAAATAGCAGGTTTTCAGACTTTAATAATTAATCGTATTGGAGACGTTATTATTGTTTTAAGTATATTTTTATTTATAAGAGAAGGTCAGTTTAGCTTTTTTTCAATAAGCGATAAAATATTTTATTCTTCCGGTGTTATTCTACTATTATGCACAGCTGCCTTAACAAAAAGGGCTCAGGTTCCGTTTAGATCATGGCTACCAGCAGCTATAGCTGCTCCTACCCCTGTAAGTGCATTAGTCCATTCTTCAACTCTAGTAACTGCTGGTATTTTTTTAATTATTCGTTTGAGATTTAGTATTAACTTAAGTCAGAGAATTTGTTCTCTTTTATTATTATGTGGGTCAGTAACTTGTTTGTTGGGTGGATGAGCAGCCACCTATGAAAACGATATTAAAAAAATTATTGCTTTATCAACCCTAAGACAGTTGGGTGTTATAGTTTTCAGACTTGGGATAAATCTCCCTTCTCTGGCTCTATTTCATTTATATACTCATGCTTTATTTAAAGCTTTATTGTTTTTAGCCGCGGGTCATATTCTTATGGTAACCTTTGGAGTCCAAGATATTCGTATAATAGGAGGGGTTGGTATTATAATACCAACCACCTGCGTAATGTTTAACATTAGTAGACTTTGTTTAGTAGGTGCTCCTTTTATAAGTGCTTTTTATTCAAAGCATATAATCTTGGAAAAAATATTTATAAATCCCATTAACTTATTTAGAGTACTTACAATAATAGTTGCTACAATGTTCACGGCTAAATATGTTATACGTACTTTAAAAGCAGTTTCTTGGGATAAAACGGGTATTTCCCTACTAATAAGTTGTTCAAACATTTATACTACATTTCCTGTTTTTCTTCTTTCTTTGGGGGCAATTATAGGCGGAAAATTAATCTTGAGATTAGAGATCTCAAGATTTGAAATAGCTTTTTTACCTAGAATGGAAAGGTTCTTAATTAATTTTGTTACTATTAGAGGAATTATTTATGGAATTGTGGAGAATGGTCAAAGTAAAAAAAGATTTTTGTTATCAACATTATTTTTTTTAACTCCTTTAGTTTATGGATCTACGAAACCCTTTAGTTCTTGAATAAGAAAGATGAAATATCTGGATAATGGGTGAATTGAGCCTTATTATTCTATAAAAAAAGGTCTTTTTTGGTCTGGGTCATATTTTACCCAGGAAGGAAATTGACCAGACTCCCGATTAATCTTATCATCTTTTTTTTCCGTGATAATTATTTTAAGTGGTTTATTACTTAGTGTCTAGAATTTTAACTTGTTTATGTGTTTTACTGGCAGTAGCTTTTTTTACTCTCTTGGAACGAAAAGTTTTAGGTTATGTTCAACTACGGAAAGGACCTAATAAAGTTGGGATCTGAGGTATTGTTCAACCCTTTGCCGATGCAATTAAGCTTTTTACCAAAGAAAAAATTATACCATATGGAAGCAACCAGTATATGTTTTTGTTTGCTCCCTTTCTTAGACTAACTCTTGGTTTAAGCTTATGACATTTGTATCCAAGTGCTTGAAGTAATAACTTTGTTGCTTGAGGATTGTTATTATTCTTTTGTATTACCTCATTAAATGTATATGGTACAATATTAGCTGGATGAGCTTCAAACTCAAAATATGCTTTTCTAGGGGCTTTACGGGCTTCTGCTCAGACAATTTCTTATGAGGTAAGAATACTTCTGTTGCTATTATTTAGGGCCTTTATGTTATGTTCTTGTTCATGAGATGAGGTGAAAAAATTAGGTTTCCCAGTAATACTTTTACTGATCCCAATAGTAGCAGTTTGGTTTACTAGAACTGTAGCAGAAACGAACCGGGCTCCATTTGACTTTGCAGAGGGTGAGTCTGAATTAGTATCAGGTTTTAATGTTGAATTTGGTGGAGGAGTTTTTGCTATATTATTCCTAGCAGAATATGCAAGGATTCTTTTTATATCAATAACAACAACAGTTTGATTTTTTTCATCAAAAATTCTTCCTAATCTAATATTTTCTCTGGAAATTTTAGTTGTAGTGATTTTATTTTTATTAGTTCGAGGGGCTTATCCTCGTTTTCGGTATGATCTATTAATAATATTGTGTTGAAAATCCTTTTTGCCGTTTTCTTTATGTGCCCTTTGCATGATTTCTTTGTCAGCTTTAATTTAGGTAATTTTGGTGGCTGAATTTATAGGCGATAAATTGTAAATTTATTTATGACTGTATGTCCCATCCGGAAGAGCTATAGGTTAAAAAAACCAGTGGCCTTCAAAGCCAAAAATGAATTACTCTAGCTTTGGTGTTTTTAATAAAAGTTTCTTGGTTAGGGGTAGGAATAGCATTCTTTACTTTTGCTAAGTTAAATATGCATATTCTTATTTTGTTAATTAGATTAGAAGCTTTAATATTAAGTCTCTTAATTTTTTTATTTAGGTTTTCTCTTGCATATGGGGCTGGAATTTACTTTTTCCTTGTTCTACTAACTTTGGCAGCCTGTGAGGCTGCCTTAGGATTAGGTTTATTAGTTAGCATCTTACGTATTCGGGGAAACGACCAGGTAATATCAATAACTTCATTAAAATTTTATGCATAAATCACGTCCAGCGGAACAGTTGTTAGGGCTTCCAAGACCAATAAGATTTTCTATTTGGTGAAATGGAGGATCAATCTTGGGTCTATTACTTGGTTTACAGATTTTGACCGGATTATTTTTATCTATACATTATACAGCAGATATAACAAATACTTTTGCTTCAGTAATTCACATTATGCGTGATGTCCCAGCCGGGTGGCTTTTTCGGAATCTTCACGCTAATGGAGCCTCTTTATTCTTTCTTTTTTTATATATACATATAGGTCGTGGATTGTATTATCAAAGTTACATCACACAACCTCATACATGAATAGTAGGGGTTACTATTTTTCTTGCCAGGGGTGGAACAGCATTTTTAGGTTATGTATTACCTTGAGGACAAATGTCTCTTTGAGGTGCCACAGTAATTACTAATCTTGTATCTGCTGTTCCTTATCTTGGAAGGTATATTGTTGAATGAATCTGAGGAGGATTTTCAGTTGGTCAATCTACTCTTAACCGGTTCTACTCTCTTCATTTTATTTTACCTTTTTTAGTAGGTGCCCTTAGAGGATTACATATTCTTTTTTTGCATGAAAAAGGATCTACTAACCCGTTAGGAGAAATAAACCATGTAAGAAAAGTTCCATTTCATCCTTATTATACTTGAAAAGATATTGTTGGGTTTGTTATTGTATTAGGGATGTTAGTTCTTTTAGGATTCTTCTTTCCTACTCTTTTGGGAGATCCAGAAAATTTTAATCACGCGAGTCCTATAGTTACCCCAGTTCATATTCAACCCGAATGATATTTCCTTTTTGCTTATGCTATTTTACGGTCAATTCCTAGAAAACTAGGAGGAGTAATTGCATTAGTGGCTTCTATAACAATTTTGTATTTTTTACCTTTAAGAGCTTTATATGGAAAAATTGTGCCAGCATCTTTTACACCCCCTTATCAAGTCTGTTTTTGGGTTTTAGTAGTATCATTTCTCTTATTAACATGATTAGGAGCTTGTCCCATTGAGGAACCCTATGCTACTTTAGCTATCCCAATTAGAATTATATATTTTCTTTCATTTGTTCTGTTGACAGGTATACCAGCCATTTGAAGAAAACTATTAGAATTTTAGTTTAGTTTCAAATTAAAACAATAGCTTGTCGAGCTTTAAATACAAATTAAACTTTGTAACTAAAAAACAAATAGCTTAAAATTTAAAGCACTACACTGAAGCTGTAATTATAGGTTATACCTTTTGTTTGTATGAGATTTTGAGGACAACTCAGATTAATTGATGCTGCTTCTCCTTTACAAAGTGAAATATTTTTATTTCATGACCATGCTATAGTATTACTTTTAGGTATTTTTGTTTTTGTAGCAACATTAGGATGTAAATTAGTTATAAATTCTTTAACGTCTCGAACGATATTTGAGGCTCAACGATTAGAAACAGTATGAACAATTGTTCCGGCTTTACTATTAATTTGACTAGCTTTACCTTCGTTACGGCTACTATACTTATTAGATGAACGTAGAAATAGTGGTATTATTTTAAAAGCTACTGGACACCAATGATACTGAAGATATGAAATTCCTTTTTCAGATAAAGGAAGATTTGATTCATATATAGTTCCTGAGAATGATTTAAATGAGGGGGATTTTCGACTTTTAGAGGTTGATAATCGAACTGTGGTTCCTTACGGAATAGAAACGACAGTAATTGCAACATCTGCAGATGTTCTACATGCTTGAACTCTTCCCGCTATAGGGGTTAAAATAGACGCCGTACCTGGCCGATTAAACAGAATAAGAATGTTTGTAGAAAAGCCTGGGGTATTTTACGGACAATGTTCTGAAATTTGTGGAGCTAATCATTCATTTATACCTATTGTGGTGGAAACTATAGGCTTAGAGGATTTTTGTAGATTAGAGTTTTAATATTCTAAGAAGTATATTTGTACATTTGTTTTCCAAACAGAAAGACTATAAAGAAATAGCTTAGAAAAGTAAAGGTTAGTTTAATTTAAAACCTTGGTCTGTGATCCCAAAGAAAATTTTTGAGAAATTACCTTTAGGGCTGTAGTTTAATAAAATGATAAGTTGCAAACTTGGCGTTAGGGGAAAGCCCTCAGCTCCGGGAGATTGTTGTTATATTGTGTCCATAGAGAAGTATCTTTTAGATTTTTATCCTCCTAGAGAATCAAAATCTCTCGTGCCTTTACACCAAAAAGATATACTTTATGAAAGACCAAAGGTCATGATAAGCTCTTAAGGCTCATGCATTATGTTCTGCCATTTCATATTACATTATTTTATTTTATAATAAATGGTTGAAAATGTTTTTCAGAGTTTCGTGATAAGCCTTTTGTAGGGTTAATAAAAGGAGCACCTTTTCTAAAACTACAAACTAAAAAAAGATAAGAGGATAGAATTACGAAGAACATTAAAAATCCTAGTATTGGACTTAATTGAGGCATTAGAGAGGGCACACCCTAGTTGTGCTATAATTTGAGTAACAGTCAAATGCTCCAATAGCTTCCTCTCCTAGATTAAGATGGATGTTCTTCTCCATATAGTTTAACTAATAAAGAGAATACATATGCCTGAATTGTACAGACGAACACTTCAAACATATTGTATCCAATATGTGCTATAAAAATAAATCCTACAGTATAAACCGTGGCAGAAGCTAAAGATCTTGCAATTAAGCCTATAATAATATGTCCAGCACTAATATTAGCAATGATCCGAATTGTTAGTGTTAATGGGCGAATTAAGATTCTAGCTGTTTCAATAACAACTAAGAAAGGGATAAAACCCCCAGGAGCTCCAGCAGGAGCGAAATGCGCCGCTGACTCCACAGGAAATTTTATTCACCCAGAAAAAATAAGTAGACTTCAGAACACTAAAGCTAAGGATGCTGAAATTCAAATATTTCTTGTGGGTCCATAAACAAAGGGCACTAAGCCTAAAAAGTTTATTAAAAGTAAAAATATTATTAGAGCATATAGTATTAAGGTAAAGGTAGGTAAAGCTTTCTGACGGGTTTCTCTATTAGTTGAAATAATTGATAATAAAGTCTTTGAGTAGCTATGTGTTCATGAGTTTGTTACAATAAATGTTGAAGCAAAAAAAATAGGAACTATTCACATTAGCACTGAGAGTTTACCTGCTTGTATACAATCTAATGAAGAAAATAAATCTGACATCATTTACCCGAGAGATAGTTCTCAAGGCTAAGGCCGAAACTTAGTGCAAATACTTCGCTTTCAGGTAATATATCTTTAGAATAATAATTCAATTTCACCTTGAAAAAGTGATGTGATAATTTCACCATAAAGACAGGTACACCTTCCGGTACACCTACTGTGTTACGACTTATTTCATTTTTCAACGAAAGTGACGGGCGATTTGTGCACAGATAGTGGAGAAATTCAATTAATGTTTTTTTTAATATTTACTTTCAAGTCCAATTTCATCCCTTTAGTTAAAAGAGAATTCAAAGAAATATTTCTATTGTAACTCACCTAAAGCTCCTGCATTGGCTGCATCATAACCTGTCTTTTGGTGAGCTCACGTTTTGGGTTCATCTTTAAATGAATACTGAAGACGGCGATATTCAAACTATGAGCAGGAGTAGAGTTCCTTGAGGGTTATCATTTACTTGGCAAGTTCCCCTGAAATTTCTAGCTACCGCCATGTAATTTAAGTTTTAACTCTTTAGTCATAGTGCTTAGGCGGGAAAATTAAACTCTATATAGCAGGGTATCTAATCCTGGTTTATTTACAGAGCTTTAGCAAACATGTAGAATTATGGGATTGTGCATTTTTCTCCATAGTTCTATTTCACCAGACGTATTAGGAGATTCTTCTTCTTAAGCTAACCTGAGAAAGTTAACTCAATTGTAAGGTGTGACCGCGACTGCTGGCACCTTATTGGTCCAGTTTTTTAGGCTAAATTAAATTACTATTTCTAGTATAGTTTAATGTTTCTTGCTGGGTTGAAAAAAAAATTTTGTTACCAAAATTACCATACTTAAGTTTGACCTATGCTAACTTTTAATCAATACAAAGTTTTAAATAGAGGATGAAAGTCCATTGTTGGGTTATGAGCCCAATAGCTTATTTTAGCTTACCTATTTATGTACTAAACCAATCAAGAGCTCCTTCGTTTCATTCATGAAATATTCCAAATAGCAAGATTAATAAAAACATTATAAGAGCTCTTGTTGCTAATAAAGATATGTTAGTGGAAAACAACCTCAAAACTGGAAATAAAAGAGCAATTTCAACATCAAAAATTAGGAACAACACTACTAATAAGAAAAAACGGGTGGAAAAAGGTGACCGTATTTCTCTTAAAGGATCAAAGCCGCACTCAAACGCAGTTAGTTTTTCGCTAAAATCTGAATAGCTAATATAATTAGTAATATAATATACAACAATGAGCGCTGAGCAAAGCAAGACAAGAAAGCTTACAATTAAAATAAACATAGGATTTTTGTTGAGAAATTCTTTCTCCAAAAAGGTTTTCAAAACCTCTATATAACAAAAAAAATTCAATGGGGATTTGAAACTTAGGCTGCTAACTTGAGTTCGGGAGAAGGTTTTGTCTTCCATCCTCATATGATCATTGAACTTATTTTTTTAATTGGGTCTATATTTGTTTTTTTGGGCTGGGGAGGCGTAATGTTTACCTTAGGAATGTCAGTTATAGTAGGATTAATAAATTTAAATCACGTTTTTGCTAGTAGTTTAGATAATTTTTCTTTAACCTCTAATATTTCTAGTTTATTAGTATTTTTAAGTTGTTTACTGTGTTTCTTATCCTTAATTGCTACTCCAGAAGAAAAACTATCTCAAATGTATATATTATCAATTATTTCTTTAACTCTAGCATTGGTTTTGGCATTTTCATCTTGTAATTTAATAATGTTTTACGTATTTTTTGAGGTTTCTTTAATCCCTACATTAGTTTTAATTATTGGTTGAGGGTACCAACCTGAACGGCTCCAGGCCGGATCTTATATAATACTTTACACGGTAGGAGCTTCCTTACCTCTTTTGGTAGTCATTCTTTGACATTGTTGGCGGATATCAAGCATAGAAATTTCTATCTTACATTTAACCAGTCCAATTATAAGAGGAATACTTGGTATTATTGTCTATGGAGCTTTTTTGGTTAAGCTACCAATATATGGAGTTCATCTATGATTACCAAAAGCCCACGTTGAAGCTCCTTTAGCTGGTTCCATGATTCTAGCGGGAATTTTATTAAAATTAGGGGGGTATGGTATGATTCAGATAAACTTTTGTTTTAACATAAAACTTGACTGATACACTATAATTATTATTATAGTAAGAATATGAGGTGGGTTCCTTGCCACAATAATATGTTTTCGTCAAATGGATGTAAAATCGTTAGTTGCATATTCTTCCGTGGGCCACATAAGTATTGTATCCGCGGGAATTTTACTTGATACTTCCTGAGGAGTGTTAAGCGCAGTTATTACAATGGTAGCCCATGGATTTTCATCAAGGGCTATATTTTGTTTAGCATATTTTTCCTACCAAAAGAGACATACCCGAAACCTTCCTTACATAAAAGGGATACTTCAGGTATACCCTGTTTTAAGAATAATATGGTTTATTTTTTGTTGTATTAATATGGCGTGTCCTCCCACATTAAATTTAGTCGGTGAAATAGCCATTATCCCTACTTTGTGAAGCTATAGTTTTTGAGTAGCTGCAGTAATAGGTTTAATGGTATTCTTTAGAGCTGGATACAATATGTATCTATATGCTTCGTTGAACCACGGCTCTTTTTCTCATTACTTTTTAGGTGGAATTCCTTTAAAAAGGATATGTTATATTACCATTTTCACACATATGTTTCCTTTAATTCTTGTTCTTAAGTTTAATTTATTTAGCGCTTTTTTGATACTAATATAAGGTTACCTTTAATTAGGTATTACATCTAAAAAAATATATAATTTATCTCTGAGTTACAAAGTCAGTGCTTTACATTTAAGCTATTCTAGAATGAACCTCATCAATAAATTCTAACATATAAAAAGAGCCATACTACGTCAACAAAATGTCAGTACCAGGCTGCTGCAATAAATCCTAAATGGTGATTTTTATCAAAATGCAACGCCAGTATACGAAAGAAGCATACAGTCAAAAATGTGGCTCCTACTATAACATGTAGTCCATGGAAACCTGTTGCAATAAAGAAAGTGGATCCATAAACCCTGTCAGCGATAGTAAAAGCCGTTTCATTATATTCTCCATATTGGAGTCATAGAAAATAAAAGCCCAGGGACAAAGTTAAGAACAAACCTTGAAGGGCTCTTTGTTTAGCCCCCTTTTCTAGGCTGTGGTGAGTTCAAGTAACGCTGACTCCCGAGAGTAAAAGGACAGAAGTATTTAGTAAAGGCACTTGAAACGGTGATAAAGTAGCGATACCTACAGGAGGTCAAACAGAACCTAACTCTAAAGTAGGAGCTAATCTACTATGAAAGTAGGCTCAGAAGAAAGAAAAGAAAAAACAAACTTCAGAAACAATAAACAAAATAAATCCTGCTTTTAAACCAGAAATTACATATGAAGTGTGATGTCCTTGAAAGGTTGCTTCTCGTATAACATCTCGTCATCACAAGTAACAAATAAAACATGTTGCGACTCCACCTAGAGTCAACAAAAGGAATTCTCCAGTTCGAATGTAATAAATTAAACCAGTAGGTATACATAAAACTGCAAAAGAAACCAAAATAGGTCAAGGACTATATTCAACTAGATGAAAAGGTTGTTTCATATTAGGAACGAATTAAGGATTTTTACTCATTTAATTTGGTTTAAGAAATAAATCAGGGTAGGCGCCGGCAGAACGGGTATCATTGATGTTGGTAAGTATGGGATAAAGATCCTTCTACCTTATGTCTTCTGGAAATTTGTTATTTCTCGTTTTTTTACTATTAGGGCCATTTGTCAGAATTTCTTCTTCTAGTTGGGTAATGTGTTGAGTTGGGTTAGAAATAAGTTTTTTGGGGTTGATTCCTCTCTTATTAAATGACAGCAGGTATATATCATTAAGAAAGGAATCTGCAATTAAATATTTCTGTATTCAAGCCCTCGGGAGAGGATTATTAATACTTGGAGGGGTAATATATTATATAAACCTATCTTCTTCTTGATTTTGAGACTTGTTATTTATAATTAGTTTATTAATAAAATTAGGTGTTTTTCCTATACATTTCTGGGTTCCAAGAGTAATCGCTGGGTTAGACTGGGAACCTATTCTTCTAATACTAACTTGACAAAAAATTGCACCTTTTGCTTTTCTGGTTAATGTTGTGGAGAATAATTCATGGCTGGTTACATTGGTATTGGTACTTGGAGGATTAAGAACATTAGTTGGAGCTATAATTGGTTTAAATCAAACGTCGGTTCGAGCAATACTAGGAGGGTCTTCTATTGCTCATGCAGGTTGAAGTTGCTTAGGGGTGGTTTTTGGAGGTCTCTGAGTATATTTTTTGATCTACTGTTTAAGTTTTATATTACTAATAATGTTTTTTAGCCTAGGGGAAGAAATAATGGTCAGATTTGGAATTTTAGGGTTAAGAGGGTTACCTCCTTTTATCATATTTATTGGAAAATGAACAATCCTAAAGAACTTCCTTTATGGTGACTATACATGAATATTTTTGGTCTTACCTCTTTTTAGTACTCTTCTTAGTCTTTCTTTTTATCTAAAGTTTTTTTATTCATATTATATAAGATCCGCTATTAAAAATAGAATGGGGAAATATTTTGATGTTTGTGCGTTCATTATGTTTGTCCTAAGAGGGGTTTTATATTTATTTTTTGTTTAGTTTTGGTGACCGAGTAAGAGGTGAGAGATTTTTAATCTCTTTACAGGGTTATCCCTCCAAGATAT